TAGTTGTGATTTTATTGGTATACATTTTGCCCAATTAATAATTATTTTGGACACTTTACTTGGTGCGTAATTTTAATACAATTTTGGCACAGAATTTAGTGCTTATAAAAAGGATTATCCTTCGACACTGTACTTGGTGCGTAATTTTAATACAATTTTGGCACAGAATTTAGTGCTTATAAAAAGGATTATCCTTCGACACTGTACTTGGTGCGTAATTTTAATACAATTTTGGCACAGAATTTAGTGCTTATAAAAAGGATTATCCTTCGACACTGTACTTGGTGCGTAATTTTAATACAATTTTGGCACAGAATTTAGTGCTTATAAAAGGATTATCCTTCGACACTGTACTTGGTGCATAATCTTATATATTGTGTGTTTTTTTTGTATATATAACAAGAAAATTTTTTTGTTTTATTAAAATTTTTATTGATATATATGCCTTACAAACATTAACCTATATGCACCATGCTATAAGAATATGCTAGATGAGAATGATCTGAACGTAAGTCCAGTCTAATAGAATCCGGCAGGCTATCAGGTATGTGGGTCTGAGATTACAAGAGAAAATAAAAATACTATATGCCTATAAGACCAACTGATGTCTAGTTACTAACTTAATGTATAGAACACATTAACCAAAGGCCTCTTAAAAAGAGACGTATGACCAGCTAGATTAGAATGTCCCTAGAAAAAACAACCAGAGGCCTACTTAAAAAGAAACGTATGACCGACTTATTATTATGGACGTGAAAATATGCATAAGGTATCCTACCTACAAGTATTGGTGATTTCTCGAGAATAGCTAGATAGACAATAAACAGTATATTAGTCAAATTCATGGTGTAGATAATGACGTAATGTTATGTCCCGGACCATTAATATATATGTACCGTTACCATACTCCATGTCTAATTATACATAAAAAGTATATAGGTGATATGCTAGGGGTAAGTAAATTTATGCACGATTATACATAGCAAGTACTAAACTAATCAACAACGTAGTATATTATGAGGCTACGGGGGGTGGGGGGGGTACCGAAATTTTTATAGGTCGAGCTATTGGTGTATTATGTGTTTTGGGTCAATAGGTGGTTTAATTTAAAATTCCGGTTTTGGGGACCGGGGATGGGAGTTTGAGCCTCTCCCTTTTGATTATTCGAGGAAGGTTAGATGCTTCATTTTTGGTTTACAAGACCAAAGTTTTGGGTTAAACTACTTGAATATTGGTTTAATATTTTGTTTTCACTTATACTTACTACTGGTAGGATAATTAGGATGAGGGTGAAGTATAGTGAAGAGGCGATTTGTCCGATTATAATAAATGGGTCTTCTACTGGTTGGCTACCGATCCATGTTAGGATTAGCAGGTCGGTGGCTAGTAGTCATAATATTGTTTGGGTAATTGGTCGGAATGTAGCTGTTCGTTGTTTTGATAGGTGTAGGATTGGCATTAGGAGTAGGATTAAGATTGACAGTAGTAATGCTAGAACTCCTCCTAGTTTATTAGGGATTGATCGTAGGATAGCGTAGGCGAATAGGAAGTATCATTCTGGTTTAATGTGGGGTGGGGTTACTAGTGGATTAGCAGGTGTAAAGTTGTCTGGGTCTCCTAGGAGGTATGGGTAGAATAAAGCTAGGGTTAGTAGGAATAATGTTATTAGGGAGAATCCTAGGAGGTCTTTGTAAGAGAAGTATGGGTGGAATGGGATTTTATCGCAATTGGAGTTTATGCCCGTTGGGTTATTCGATCCTGTTTCATGTAGAAATAGTAGGTGTACTATTGTCATCCCTATGATTATGAATGGGATTAGGAAGTGAAATGTGAAGAATCGAGTTAGGGTGGCGTTGTCTACTGAAAATCCACCTCAGATTCATTGTACGAGTGTTGGTCCGATGTATGGGATAGCTGAAAGAAGATTGGTAATTACTGTAGCCCCTCAGAATGATATTTGTCCTCATGGTAGTACATAACCCACGAATGCAGTGGCTATAACTAGTAGGAGGAGAATTACTCCTGTATTTCAAGTTTTTTTGTAGAGGTAGGAACCATAATAAATTCCTCGTCCAATGTGTAGGTAGATGCATATGAAGAATAGTGAGGCCCCGTTGGCATGTACGTTTCGGATTAGTCATCCATATTGAACATCTCGGTGAATGTGGGAGATTGATGAGAATGCTAGGGAGATATCGGGTGAGTAATGTATAGATAAAAATAGGCCTGTGGCTAATTGGATAATTAGGCATATTCCTAGTAGTGATCCAAAGTTTCAAAGGTACGAAATGTTGGATGGGGTTGGTAGGTCGATTAGTGTGTTGTTAATAATTTTTAATAAGGGGTTTATGTTTTTTATGGTTTATGGTTGATAGTTCCTGTTGTTTGTATGTTGTCGTAGTATTTGGTTGTTTGGTGTAGTGTGGGGTTAAGTTCTTGTAGTTGAATTACAATGATGGCTTTTCAGGCTGTTGGTTTCGGTGTGAATCCGAATTGGAATATATGATTTATTTTTCATTTTTATTGGGTTTTGGTTTGGTATTTTGAATGGTTGGTGTAGCTTCTAATATTTCGCCTTACTATGGTATTTTAAGCTTGTTAATGGGGGCGGTATTTGGGTGCGGTGTGTTGGTATGGAAAGGTGGGTCTTTTATTTCTTTAGTACTATTTTTAATTTATTTGGGGGGTATGTTGGTTATTTTTGCTTATTCGGCAACGTTAGTATTGGAGCCTTTTCCTGCTGCTTTGTCTAATTGGGAAGGGGTTATTAATGTATTCAATTATATTCTTCTTATTGTGGTCCTTATGTTTGTTGGGTCTGATTTGTGGTGGGGTATAGTTGAAATTGGTGATAAAACGGCTGATTTTGATGGATTTTCTGTTGTTCGTGTTGATTTTAGTGGGTTGTCTTTGTTTTATTATTTTGGATGTGTTATGTTTTTAATTGCTGGGGTTGGATTGTTGCTTACTTTGTTTGTGGTGTTAGTTTTAATTCGAGGTTTAAGTCGTGGTACCGTTCGTGTTATTAGGTTATTAAGGTGTAGTTTATTTGCCTTCATAGATTAGTTAAAATAGTAGTGGTGTTAATATTAGTAGGTAAATAAATGAAAATAGGTATGATTTAATTAGGCCTTTTTGTGAGGTTGTGATTATGATTGGTGGTTTTTGGTGTTTTGTTAATAGATTTGGTCCTAAATTTGTGTATCATATTTGGTCTATTAGGCGTGTTGATTCTTTTTCTGCTTTTAGTAATACTATGTTTGATGTAATTCGGTGTGTTATTGTTGTTGTGTTAGCTCGTGATGGTTTTTGTTGTGCTATATTCATTAGGTTTGTGGCAAATAGTAAACTGGTGATTATAATGATAAGTGTTGTTAATTTGTAGGTTGTTGGTATAGTTATTGGTTGAGTTTGTAATGGGTTTAATGTAAGCGTCATAATTAAACCTGCTATAACACTTCCTTTTGCTAATTGGGTAATTGGTTTAGTGCATTTTTGGTCTTCTTCATAGTGTGGATTTGGATTGTGTAATGGTTGTCCGGTTCATACAATTATTATTATACGTATGCTATATACTGTGGTAAATGATGTTGCCACCAGTACTATAATCATAGATAGGGTATTGGTGTAGGATGTTATGGTGTATTCGATAATGATGTCTTTGGAGTAGAATGCGGATAGGAAAGGTATTCCTGCTAGGGCGAGTGTTCCGATGGTGAAACATGATGATGTAGTCGGGAGGGTATTGTGTAGTGCTCCTATTTTGCGGATGTCTTGTTCACCGTGTAGGGTGTGGATAATATTTCCTGCGCATAAGAATAGCATGGACTTAAAGAATGCATGTAGGCATAGGTGTAGAAAGGCTAATTCAGGAAGGCATATCCCTACGGTTACTATTATTAGGCCTAATTGGCTAAGTGTTGAGTAAGCAATGATTTCCTTGATATCATTTTTTGAAATGGCATGGGTGGCTGCATACAGTGTGGTGATGGCACCTAGGATTAAGCAGAGGGATAGGGCTGTATGGTTATTTATTAATAGGGGTTGTATTCGGATGAGTAGGTACACCCCTGCGACAACTATTGTGCTTGAGTGTAGTAGAGCTGATACTGGGGTTGGGCCTTCCATTGCTGCTAATAGTCATGGGTGTATTCCAAATTGGGCTGATTTTGCTATTGCTGCTAGGATGAATCCTAGTAGTGGTAATATTGGGGTGATGTGTGATGTTGAGTAGATTATTGGTATATCTAGTGTGTCTAGAAGTAATATAAATCAGCAGATGTTTATAATTAGACCTACATCACCAATACGATTATAAATAATAGCTTGTAATGAGGATTCGTTGGCTTTTATTCGCGCCCGCCATCATGTAATTAGTAGGAAGGATATTAGTCCTACCCCCTCTCATCCGATGAATAGGAGGAATAGATTATTGGCTGTGGTGATGGTGAGCATTGCTATAAGGAAAATTAGAAGGTATTGTATGAATTTGTCTCGTTGTTTGTCTGAGGCTATATATCACTCTGAGTATGCTGCGATGGTTCGTGTGATGAATAGAGCGATGGGTATAAATGTAGCGGAGTATATGTCAAAATTTACATTGAGTGTAATGTTTAGCGTATCTAGTTTGAATAAGGTGGATAGGGTGAAGTCATTTGTATATCATATTTTTATGATTAGTAATAGAATTGATAGATGTAATGATGTTGTGATGGCTTTTTTTGGGGTTCAGACCCATTTTGTAAGTGTTGGTGATATGACTAGTGGTATAGCAAGGATGAGTAGTTGTAATAGGTATAGTGTTTTGGGGTCAATCAAATGTAGTACATGCATGACTTCTACTTGGAGTTGCACCAAGGGTTATGGTGCCTAAAACCATTGGATTTCTTCTATCCTTTAAAAGTGAGAGAGCTGAGGTTTTAGTCTCAGTTGTAAGAATTAGCAGTTCTTATGTATGTCTTTCTCGGTTTATAAGGAGGATTTAACTCCTATTTTTAGATCCACAGTCTAATGTTTGATTTGAAACTATATTAACATAGGATGCCTGAAATTAGTTGTGGTTTTAGCATTAGGAGTATTATAGGTAAGATGTGTAATGTCATGATTAGGTGTTCTCGTGTTTGGCTTGGCGGGATGGTTAGTATGTTTGGTGGTAGGCTTCCTCCTAGTTGTGTAGTTGAAAATATGTATAATGTGTATGTTGCTGAAAGAATAATACCTAAGCCTGTAATTGTAATGGTAATGTTTGATCAGTTAAATATTGAGGTAATAATGGATAATTCTCCTATTAGGTTGATGGTCGGTGGTAGGGCTATGTTGGTTAGGCTAGCGGTGAGTCATCACAGGGTTATGAGTGGAAGTATTAGTTGTATATTACGGGTAATAATTAGGGTTCGGCTGTTAGTTCGTTCATAGTTTGTGTTTGCTAGGCAGAATAATATAGATGATGATAGGCCGTGGGCAATTATAAGGATGGTGGCGCCGGAGATTGCTCATGTGGTTTGAATTAGTGTTGCAGCGATAACGAGTCCTATGTGGCTTACTGATGAGTATGCGATTAATGATTTCAGATCAGTTTGGCGTAAGCAGATTAGGCTGGTCATGATGATCCCTCATAGGGCTAAAATTATGAATGGGTAGTGCAGGTTTTTTATTGGCGGGGTTATAGTTAATGACACTCGAATAATGCCATATCCGCCTAGTTTTAGTAGAATTCCGGCTAGAATTATTGATCCTGCAATTGGAGCCTCTACGTGTGCTTTTGGTAATCATAGGTGTAAACCATACAGTGGTATTTTAATTATAAAGGCGGTTAATATGGCAAATCATCATGTTGTGTAACCTCATGAATTTTGTATACTTGATATGTTTAGTTGAAGTAGTGGTAATGATAGTGTTCCTATATAGTACTGTAGGAATAGTAGGGCAGCCAGGAGAGGTATTGACCCGACAAGGGTATAAAATAAGAAGTAAATTCCAGCACTTAGTCGCTGTATTTGATTTCCTCATCGTGTAATAATAATTAGTGTGGGGATTAGAGTAGTTTCGAATGTGATATAAAATGTAATTAATTCTGTGGAAGAGAAGGCAATTATTAGGGATGTTTGTAAGAAAATAATTGTGGTAATAAATATTCGTTTTCGTATGGTTGGTTCGGTTGATAGATGGTTTTGGCTGGCTAGAATTATTAGGGGGGTGAGTCAGCATGATAAGATAATAAGTGGGGAGGAGATGTGATCAACTCCTAGGTAGGAATTGGATAATATTAGAGTTGTTGTAAATAGGGGTTTTATTAATTGTAGGCTTAATAGGGCAATTATGAAGCTGATGATGGTTGTTGTAGAATATAGGTGTTTTTTATTACATATTATGGTTGTTGGTATTAATAAAATTGTTGGTAATAGTATTTTTAGCATTGTAGGAGGTTTATATTCTGTAGGTGATCTGACCCATGAGTTCGTGATGAGGTTACTAGTAAGGATAAGCCTGTACCTGCTTCGCAGGCTGAAAAGGCTAATATAAGTATAGGGGTTAGTGTTAATGATGGTGTTTGTAATTGAAGGGGTCATATTGATAGTGCGATATATATGGAAAGTATAATTCCTTCTAGGCACAGGAGGGTTGAGATTAGGTGTGTTCGGTGTAGTGCAAATCCAGTTATACTGATGGTAAAGGCTATAATGTAACTAAAGTGTAGGGCAGTGATAGGGTGATCATGTTGATAATCATGATTTACTAAGTCGAAATTAGTGGTCTTAGTTGGACTAATCACCCATTCTGCTCATTCTAATCCTCCTTGTACTCATTCATATATTAATCCGAGGGTTAATAGTGCTAGGATAATCAGGGTTCAGGTCATGGATAGGATTGGGGAAGAAAGTTGAGTAGCTCATGGGATTGGTAAGAGTAAAGCGATTTCTAAGTCGAAAAGTAGGAATAAAATTGCTACTAGGAAAAATCGGATGGAGAATGGTAGTCAAGCTGATTCTAGGGGATCAAATCCGCACTCGTATGGTGATAGTTTTTCGTTATTTGGTTTTATAATTGCTAATCAGTTATTTAGTAGTATTAGGAGTACTGATACAATTAAGGTTAATGTGATTATGATTGTTATGTTTATTATTCGTCTTTAGTTGATGTCTAAAACTTAGTGATTGGAAGTCACTTGTACTGATATACTAGGCGAATATGATCCTCATCAATAAATTGAGATGAATAGGAATAGTCAAATTACATCTACGAAGTGTCAGTATCAGGCTGCAGCTTCAAATCCGAAGTGGTGGTTTGATGTGAAGTGGTATTTTATTTGTCGAAGTAAACAAACTATTAGGAAGGTTGATCCAATAATTACATGTAATCCGTGGAAACCTGTGGCAACAAAGAATGTAGACCCGTAAACGCTGTCAGCAATTGTGAATGTGGTTTCGAAATATTCAGTTGCTTGTAAGGCGGTGAAGTAGATCCCCAGTAAAATTGTCATTAATAGGGCTTGAATTGTTTGGTTTCGGTTTGATTCTATTATACTGTGGTGGGCTCAGGTAATTGTTACACCAGATGCTAGGAGGACGGCTGTGTTAAGTAGTGGGACTTCAAATGGGTTAAGGGGTGTGATCCCTGTTGGTGGTCAGTACCCTCCTAGTTCTGGGGTGGGGGCTAAGCTTGAGTGGTAGAAGGCTCAGAAAAATCCAGCGAAGAAGAAAACTTCGGATGTGATAAATAAGATTATGCCATATCGTAGTCCTTTTTGTACTGGTTGGGTGTGGTGTCCTTGGAATGTACTTTCTCGTACTACATCTCGTCATCATTGTAATACAGTTATAGTTATATTTAGTAGCCCAATTGCCAGTAAGATGTAGGAGTTGTAGTGGAATCATATAATTAATCCAGAAGTTATGGCAAATGCGGCTATTCCTCCTGTTAGTGGTCATGGGCTTTGGTTAACTATGTGGTATGGATGTATTTGTTTGGTTATTTGATGTTTTCTTGTAGGTATAGGCTAAGTAATAATACAAATACGATGGCTTGAATAATAGCTACTGCTAGTTCTAATACTGTTAGCATGAATAGTACGATTACAATTGTTAGGGATAGAGAGGTAATGGTTGGTAATAGGGTTAATACAGCAGTTGAGGTTAGTTGGATTAGTAAGTGGCCTGCTGTTAGGTTTGCTGTAATACGAACTCCTAGGGCGATTGGACGAATAAATAGGCTGATGGTTTCGATTATGATTAGGGGTGGAATTAGTGGTAGGGGTGTTCCTTCTGGTAGTAGGTGAGCTAGTGATGTGGTTGGCTGGTTTCGTATCCCAATAAGTAAAGTAGCAAATCATATTGGAATAGCTAAGCCTAGGTTTATAGATAGTTGAGTGGTTGGGGTAAATGTATATGGTAGCAGTCCTAGTAGGTTAGACATGACTAGTAAGATTATTAGGGGTGTTAATATTATTGATCAGTTGTGACCGGCTTGATTGATTGGTAGTATTAACTGTTTTGTGAATGTATTAATAATTCATGATTGTACTGTTATTAAGCGGTTAGATAGTCATCGGTTGTCTTTAGCTGGAAATATTATTGCTGGTATTGATAAGCTAATTATAACTAATGGAATACCCATTAGTACTGGGGATGAAAATTGGTCGAATAGGGTTAAGTTCATGGTCAGGTTCAGGTTTGTTTTTTGGTTTTTTTTGGTTTGTTTGTGGTGCTGTTAATTGTAAGGTGAGATTTGATTTTGGGTTGTACAATCATATAGATTAGTCAAGAGGTACATATAATTGATAATCATGGGTCTGGGTTTAGTTGTGGCATGTCACTAAGGAGGTGGGTTGGTCTCTTTCTTTAGCTTAAAAGGCTAGTGCTATCCTCTATTAGCTTCTGTAGTGATTGAAGTGATGATCAATTTTCAAATTGTGATAATGGTGTTGATTCAATGACGATAGGCATAAAACTGTGGTTTGCGCCACAGATTTCGGAGCATTGTCCGTAGAATAGGCCTGGTTGTATTATGATGAAGCTGGTTTGGTTCAGCCGTCCTGGTACTGCATCTGTTTTCACTCCTAATGATGGTACTGCTCATGAGTGTAATACATCTTCGGCGGAAATTAGTATTCGAATTGGGGTTTCTATTGGGGCAATCATTCGATGGTCAACTTCAAGAAGTCGTGAGTAGCCATTAGGGAGGTCTTGTGTAGGAATCATATATGAGTCAAACTCTAAGTTTTCGTAGTCTGTATATTCGTATGTTCAATATCATTGATGTCCTATGGTCTTAATCGTTAAATGGGGGTTATTAATTTCATCGGTTAGGTATAGTACTTGAAGTGATGGTAGGGCGATTGTGATGAGGACAATGGCTGGTAAGATTGTTCAAATCATTTCTACTTCTTGGGCATCTATTGTACTGGTATGGGTTAATTTTGTTATTATTATGGATGAAATGATGTATAGAACTAGCGTGCTAATTAGAAATACAATTATAAGGGTGTGGTCATGAAAGTGCAGTAGTTCTTCTATGATGGGTGATATTGCATCTTGGAACTCTAGTTGTAATGGGTGTGCCATTAAGTCGTAAAGGGATTAACCTATAATTTAGCCTTGACAAGGTTATGTAATATATTTACTAACGTCTTTTATGTTAAACGATTTATTAAGAAAGAAACATAATGGTTTGTATGTGGTTGGCTTGAAACTAATTAAAGGGGGTTCGATTCCCTCCTTTCTTGGGGCTTATAATATATGTGGGGCTTCTTCATATGTGTGGCTTGATGGTGGGCAGCCGTTTAGTCATTCTACGTTAATAAGAGGGGGTTCGATGGCTGTGATTTTTCGTTTTGATGATAGGGCTTCTCAGATAATGACTAATATTATGATTACTGCTGCTAGGGAAATTATGGATCCGATTGATGATACTGAATTTCATATGGTATAGGCATCTGGGTAGTCTGAATAACGTCGTGGCATGCCTGCTAAACCTAGGAAGTGTTGTGGGAAGAATGTTATATTAACACCTAGAAACATAATTACGAATTGTAGTTTTGCTCATGTTTGGTTTAAAGAGTACCCTGTAAATAGTGGGAATCAGTGTGTAAATCCAGCCATGATAGCAAATACAGCTCCTATTGACAATACGTAGTGGAAGTGTGCTACTACATAATATGTATCATGTAGAACAATATCTAATGATGAGTTGGCTAATACAATACCTGTTAGTCCTCCAATGGTAAATAGAAAAATAAATCCTAGAGCTCATAGTATAGGTGCATCTCATTTGATTATACCTCCATGGAGGGTTGCCAATCAGCTGAATACTTTTACTCCTGTTGGGATGGCAATGATTATTGTTGCAGATGTAAAATAGGCTCGGGTGTCTACGTCTATACCCACTGTAAATATGTGGTGTGCTCATACGATAAAGCCTAGGAATCCAATAGATATCATTGCTCAGACTATACCTATGTAACCGAATGGTTCTTTTTTGCCGGTGTAGTAAGCTACCACATGTGAAATTATTCCGAAACCAGGGAGGATTAAGATGTATACTTCTGGGTGACCAAAAAATCAGAATAGGTGTTGGTACAGGATTGGGTCTCCGCCGCCTGATGGGTCAAAGAATGTTGTGTTTAAGTTTCGGTCGGTTAGAAGTATTGTGATACCTGCAGCTAGTACTGGAAGAGATAAAAGTAGTAGGACTGCTGTAATTAGGACTGATCAGACGAATAAAGGTGTTTGGTATTGTGATATTGATGGGGTTTTTATGTTAATTGCGGTGGTAATAAAATTGATTGCCCCAAGGATGGATGATGCTCCGGCTAGGTGTAATGAGAAGATGGTTAAGTCTACTGAAGCTCCGGCGTGAGCTATGTTTCCGGCTAGTGGGGGATATACAGTTCATCCTGTTCCGGCCCCAGCTTCAATCCCTGATGATGCTAGTAGGAGGAGAAGTGATGGGGGTAGTAGTCAAAAGCTTATGTTATTTATTCGTGGGAAGGCTATATCTGGTGCTCCAATTATTATTGGGACCAATCAGTTTCCGAAGCCCCCGATTATGATTGGTATTACTATAAAGAAGATTATGATAAAAGCATGGGCAGTAACAATAACGTTGTATACCTGGTCATCTCCTATTAGGGGGCCTGGTTGGCTTAGTTCTGTTCGGATTAATAGACTAAGGGCTGTTCCAATTATTCCTGCTCAGGCCCCAAAGATTAAGTATAGGGTGCCAATGTCTTTATGGTTGGTAGAGAATAACCAGCGGTTTAATATCATGGGTAAGATAGCTGAGTGTTTAGCGTTAGGCTGTAGACCTTTTTACGGGGGTTTAATTCCCCTTCTTATCAGAGCTCTGTGGTGAAGTTCATGTTAGATTGCAAATCTGAAGATATACTTTAGTAATAGTATCGGGGCTTTAGTTATATATGGTAGATAAAGGCCTGTTGGTTTAGGTTTTTAGCTGTTAACTAAAATGTTGTGGGATCGAGGCCCACTTATCTACAAAGGTTTTAGCTTAATTAAAGTGGTTGAGTTGCATTCAGTTGATATAGGATAAAGTCTTATAAACCTTAAAGCAGAAACTAAGAGATTGTGACTCTTATTTGGGGCTTTGAAGGCTCCTGGTTTGGTTATTATCCTAAGCTTCTTTTAAATTATGGAGAGTAGTATTGGTGTAATAGGTAGGATGGATGTTGATAGGGATGTAACTATGGCTAAATGGGGTTTTACGTTGGGTATTTTGTGCCGTCATTGTTGAGTATAACTGTGGGAGTTTGGTGGTATGGTAATTGTCGTATAGTATGAGATTCGTAAGTAAAAGAACAGGCTGAGAAGAGAGATTAGGGCCATTAAGGTGGCTAGGGTTATTATGTGTTGTTTAATTAATTCTTGTAAGATTAATCATTTTGGTGAAAATCCAGTTAGGGGTGGTAATCCTGCCAGTGACATAAGGGTGAGCATTATTAATGTATTTAACGATGGGGTTTTTGTTCATGATGTTATAATTGTAGATATTTTGTTTGTTTTTAACTGCTCGATTATTAGGAATGTGGTTGTAGTCATAATGAGGTATAGGTAGAATGTCAGGAGTATAAGTTTTGGTGATATGGTTAGAATAGTAGCTATTCAACCTAGGTGGGCAATTGATGAAAATGCTATGATCTTTCGTAGTTGAGTTTGGTTTAATCCCCCCCACCCCCCGATTAGGGTAGATAGTAGGCCCATAAATAATAATATTGGAGAGTTTAAATGTTGGTGTGTTATTACTAGGAGGCTTAGTGGGGCTAGTTTTTGTCAAGTGACTAGAAGTAATGCTGTTATTGTAGAGGCTCCTTGGAGTACTTCTGGTAGTCAAAGGTGAAATGGGGCTAGTCCTAATTTTATAGCTAGGGCTACTGTAAGAAGCATACATGAGGTGTTGTTGTGTATCAATATCGTGTCTCATTGGCCCAAATATCAAGCGTTTAGTATACTTGAAAATAGTACTAGAGTTGAAGCTGCTGCTTGTGTTAAGAAGTACTTAATGGAAGCTTCAGTTGCTCGAGGGTGGTGTTGTTGAGCAATTAGTGGAATGATAGATAGGGTGCTGATTTCTAGGCCACATCAGGCTAGGATTCAGTGGTTGCTTGATACTGTGAGTAGTGGACCCAGGATTAGGTTTATTGTAATAAGCCCCTTTGCTAGGGGGTTCATTAGTATAGGAAGGGTTTAAACCAACATTGTCGGGGTATGGGCCCAATAGCTTTATTAGCTGACTTTACTAGAATATAGTATATTGGAAGTATGAAGAGTTTTGATCTCTTAGGGGCAGGTTCAAGTCCTGTTTTTCTAAGGAGACGAGAGGATTTTAGCCTCTATTTTCCACCCTATCAAGGTGGTCCTTGTGTTTTCAGGCACGTGTCCTATAATATTGGAGGTAAACCGGAGGTTGAGATTGGTATTGATATATGTCAGGCGCATAGAGCGAGGGTAATTGGTAGAAAGTTTTTTCATAGGAGGTGTATCAGTTGGTCATATCGGAATCGTGGATATGAGGCTCGGACTCATAGAAATCCGATGGATAGTATAATTGTTTTTATTATTAATGATAGTGAGAAAATTTCTGGTGTGTTTGGTGTGCTTGGATTGAAGAATAGAATGGCTGTTAGGGTATTTATTATTAGGATATTGGTATATTCTGCTAGGAAGAATAGGGCAAAAGGGCCTGCAGAGTACTCTACGTTGTACCCAGACACTAATTCTGATTCTCCTTCGGTAAGGTCAAATGGGGCTCGGTTGGTTTCTGCTAGGGTAGAGATATATCATATTATTATTAATGGTCAGGATGATAAAATGAGGTATATTGGTTCTTGGGTGGTGGAAAATGTTTGTATATTAAAACCTCCCGTAAACAGGATTAGTGACAGTAGAATAATTCCTAAGGTAACTTCGTAAGAAATGGTTTGGGCTACTGCTCGTAGTGCACCTATTAAGGCGTATTTAGAATTTGATGCTCATCCAGACCATAAAATGGAATAAACTATAAAGCTTGATATTGAGATTAAGAATAATAATCCTAGATTGAGGTCAGCTAGTGATAGTGGGAGGGGGAGGGGTAGTCAAATTAGTAGGGCTAGTATTAGGGCTAATATGGGGGCTATGGTAAATAGTTTGGAGGAGGAGCTAATTGGGAAAATTGGTTCTTTAATAAAGAGCTTTACTCCATCAGCTAACGGTTGTAAGATTCCGTACGGTCCCACTAGGTTTGGTCCTTTTCGTAATTGCATGTAACCAAGTACTTTTCGCTCGGTTAGTGTAAAGAAAGCTACTGAGATAAGAATTGGAATTATATAAATTAGTGGCGGTAGTAGGTTTTGTAGTGAAATCATGTTATTATGGAGAGGAGTTGAACCTCTGGTCAAAGGGCTTAGACCTTTTGCATTAATTACCAACTTTGCTACCGTAATGCCTTTATTTAAGGTTATTGGTGGTTGTTTTTGTACTTAGTTAAGTTGTGTTCACTAATGTAAAGTGCAGCATGTATTTTATATGGGCTGCATATTTTCGATCCTTTCGTACTGGAAAATTTACAATCATAGATAGAAACCGACCTGGATTACTCCGGTCTGAACTCAGATCACGTAGGACTATTAATCGTTGAACAAACGAACCCTTAATAGCGGCTGCACCATTAGGATGTCCTGATCCAACATCGAGGTCGTAAACCCCCATCGTTGATATGGACTCTAAGAGGGGATTGCGCTGTTATCCCTGGGGTAGCTTGGTTCGTTGATCAAGAGTATTGGATCGTTTTGCTTTACGGCACTTTGGGTTGTTAATCTTGGTATATGTTTTTGGAGGTTTTATTGTTCTCCAAGGTCACCCCAACCGAAAGTAAGGTCAAGTAACTGTATGTGGTGTTTCATTAGAGTTGGTGTATGTAATTTAGTAGTTGACTTATACTTAAAGTTCCACAGGGTCTTCTCGTCTTATGGGTTTATTCTCGCTTTTGCACGAGGATATCAATTTCACTGATAATTTGTAAGAGACAGGTAGAGCCTCGTTTAGCCATTCATTCTAGTCTTTATTTAAAAGACGAGTGATTATGCTACCTTCGCACGGTCAGGATACCGCGGCCGTTGAACAGTGTCACTGGGCAGGCATCACCCCTAATACTTGTATTGCTAGGGGCTATGTTTTTGGTAAACAGTCGGGTTCTTGTTTGCCTAGTTCCTTTTACAAATTTTAATCTTTCTTGTGTGCACTCCTGTGTTGGGTCAACAATGTAATTCATAGGTTAAAAGTTTAGTTGTTATTTTATTTGTTCATTTGTTAATAATCAGTAGGTTGTCTGAACAGATTTAAGCTAGTGCTTTAGAGATTTTTTTATTCTTGTTACTCATTTTAGCATTAGTTCTTCTATTATGATAGAATAGCTCAGTTTGGTGTGGAGTCACAAATTTTTTTATATATTTATTTTGGCTTAGCTTTAACGCTTTATTTAATGGTGGCTGCTTTAAGGCCTACTGGTTTGGTAGTATAAATTTTTTACTTACACTGTTTGGTTGTTTCCTTGTTCAGTAGGGCTGTACCCCTGCTGACTATCTCTTAAATTTCTCGTATCATGGACTTTGTATTGTTTATTGGGTAATTTAAGGTAGAACTTATATTCTTTTTCTGAGCAACCAGCTATCACCAAGTTCGTTAGGCTTTTCACCTCTACTTATTGGTCTTTCCACTCTTTTGCCACAGAGACGGTTAATAGCCTTAATTTTTGGCTGCCTATAAGTAGCTCACTTGGTTTCGGGGCTTCATACTTTAGTTCTCTTTGCTTGAATGTGCTGGCTAAATCATTATGCAAAAGGTACAAGGTTAAATCTTTGCTTTTTTATTGCTCGGTGGTTGTTTCATGTTTTTCATCTTTCCCTTGCGGTACTGTTTTTATAGCTCCAATAGTCTTTTCTATCTCCTATACTAGGACGAATGAGAATGTTTTAAAGGTTTTAGTTGTATATGGTAGTTGTTTTTTAGGATGGTTGTTGGTTGTTTGGGCTAGGTTTAATTGCTCAAGACAGCCTCGTTGGTTTATTAGGCATTTTTCAAGTGTAAGTTGAATGCTTTAAAGGTTAAGCTATGTCTTGATATACCAAGTACACCTTCCGGTACACTTACCATGTTACGACTTGCCTCATCTTTATGTATTGAATATTTAGTTTATTTAAGTGTAATTGTTTTTTGAGGAGGGTGACGGGCGGTGTGTGCGCGCTTCAGGTCCTTGTTAATATGGGCTTTCTGTTCTCATATTACTGCTAAATCCTGCTTTTAGAGCAGTGTTTTCAAGGCTCTTTCCGTTAAAATAATTCTAGTATAGAAAATGTAGCCCATTTCTTCCATCTCAGTTGGCTACACCTTGACCTGACTTGTTAGCTGTGTTAACTGTTATGCTTACTTTTAATTCCTTCACAGGGTAAGCTGTAGACGGAGGTATATAGGCTGTGGGCTAGAGATGGTGAGGTGTATCGTGGATTATCGATTATAGAACAGGCTCCTCTAGGTGGGTTTGAAGCACCGCCAAGTCCTTTGAGTTTTAAACGTTTGGTTTGTAGTTCTCTGGCGGATTCCTTATGTGGGTTATGGAATCTAGGTTTAAGGCTGAGCATAGTGGGGTATCTAATCCCAGTTTGTATCTTAGCTATCGTGGGTTCAAATTAATCGATTATATTAAGGTTATTTTCATAGTGGCGTTATATATATTTAAACTTATGACAGAAGAATATAAGATCTACCTTAAATTTTTTTGTTTATTTTTAATCACGTTATACGCCGTTTTGCTGTTATTTTGGGCTTCTTGTATAACCGCGGTGGCTGGCACAATGATTAACCGGCCCTAATTTGCTGTAAATAAGTCAAGCTTTCGCTTATGTATTAATGTTTGTCACTGCTGAGTTTCCGTGGGGATGTGGCATTGCTAGGCGTTTTGGGCTACTATGGTGGGCCTGATACCTGCTCCTTATTCTCCTTGTTGGAGTATTAGGGCGTTTTCACGGGGGTGTTGATGCTTGCATGTGTAAGTTCAGCAAGAAGTAACAGTAAGACCAGGACCAAATCTTTGTGTTTCTGGAATAGTTGAATATACATCTTGGCAGCTTCAGTGCCATGCTTTATGATAAGCTACAGTAAC